TTTTTTTTTTTCTAGTTAAAAATTTTTAAAGACGGTATTATATTAGTTTAACTTAATTTCATCTTATTTGAATACTCGCGTATATGTGTGTATTTATATATATATATATATATATTAAAATATTTATATATATATATATTAATAATAAAATATTAATTTATATATAAATATTAAAATATTTATATATATATATATTAAAAATTAAATTAAATTATAATTTTAAATATTTAATAAAATTAAATATTTTATATTATATTAATAATAATTTAAATTTTTAATTAATTAATAAAATTATGTAATTTTAATTAGAATTATAATATATTTACATTTTATATTATTATTTATATTAATATTACTAAAAATAAATAAATATATATAAAAAAAAAAAAAAAAAAAGGTCTATGTAAAAAAAAATATAATAGATAAATTTTTTATGGTTTGAAAAATTTATTTTAAATTTATTTTACATATAAATTTTAGTGTTAAATTTTAATTATTTTAATAATAATTAATTACTTGATTATAGTAATTAAAATTAAAAATTTAAGAAATTAAGATTTAGTAATATAAAAATTAATAACTAATTTTGTGCCAGCAGTTGCGGTTAAACAAAAGTTAAATTAAATTATTTCAGTATATAATTAATAACAAATTAAATTAAAATAAATATTAAATTATTAAGTGAAATTTTAATTTAATTAAAATTTATTTGGAAATTATGATTTAATAAATTTTAATATAAACTAGGATTAGATACCCTATTATTAAAAATTTAATTTAAAATACTAAAATAGTAAATAATATATTATTAAAACTTAAATAATATGGCGGTATTTTAGTTCATTTAGAGGAATCTGTCTAATAATTGATAATCCACGAATAAATTTACTTAATTTATTATTTTGTATATCATTGTTAAAAAAATATTTTTTAATAAAAATAATATTTAAAAATTTTTAATATAAATTAATTCAGATCAAGATGCAGATTATAATTAAGTTTAAGATGGATTACAATAAATTTATTTAAACGAAAAGAATATTGAAAAATTTGATTGAAGGTGGATTTAAATGTAATTTTAATTAATTTATTAAAATGATTTAATATTAAAATATGTACATATTGCCCGTCACTTTCATTTGAAAATTGAAATAAGTCGTAACAAAGTAGAAGTACTGGAAAGTGTTTCTAGAATGAACAAATTAGAGCTTGTTATAAAGTATTTCATTTACATTGAAAAGAAATTAAAATAATTAATTAATTTGAGGGGGAAAATTAATAAAATATAAATAAAAAAAAAATTTTTAATATGGGGGTATTAAAGTATTTTTTAAAGAAAAAATAATAATTTTTATAGTTAATTAGTATTGTAAAAGAAATTTGAAATAACTGAAAATAAATTATTTAAAAAGTAATTTTAATTTAATGTATCTTGTGTATCAGAGTTTATTAATAAATATTTTATAAATAAAAAAATCTCGAATTTAAAAGAGTTAATTAATTAAAAAAATTAATGTTGAATAATTATTTTAAATAATTAATTAGAAATGAAATGTTAATCGTTTTTAAATATATCTAGTTTTTTTAGAAAAAAATTTAATTTAAAATTTAAAAAATTTTATTTATATATTTAATTATAATAAAATATTTAAAATTAAATATATTAAGGGATAAGCTTTAATATAAATTTTTATAATAAAAATAAATTAAATTAAAAATTTTAAAATTTATATTGTTTAAAAATTATAATTTATTATAAAAAATTTTTTTTTTTAATAAAATTTAATAAAATTTAATTTTTTATAAAATAATAATTTTTAATAAAATAAAATAAATAATAATGATAAAATTAGTATATTATAAAAATAAAAATTTAAAATTTAAAATGAATTAAGTAAAAGGAATTCGGCAAAATTTTATATTCACTTGTTTATCAAAAACATGTCTTTTAGATTAATAATTTAAAGTCTGATCTGCCCACTGATATAATAATTAAAGGGCTGCAGTATATTGACTGTACAAAGGTAGCATAATCAATAGTCTTTTAATTGAAGACTTGTATGAAGGATTTGATGAAATATAAACTGTCTCTTATTTAAAATTAGAATTTAATTTTTAGTTAAAAAGCTAAAATTTATTTAAAAGACGAGAAGACCCTATAGAGTTTTATATTATTTTTATTTAAGATTATATTTATAAATAATAATTAAAAATATTAATAGTATTTTATTGGGGTGATAGAAAAATTAAAATAACTTTTTTTAAATTTATAACATAAATAAGTGAAGATTTGATCCATATATTATGATTAAAAGAAAAAATTACCTTAGGGATAACAGCGTAATATTTTTTTTTAGTACAAATAAGAAAAAAAGTTTGCGACCTCGATGTTGGATTAAGATAAAATTTAAATGCAAAAGTTTAAAATTTTGATCTGTTCGATCATTAAAATCTTACATGATCTGAGTTCAAACCGGTGTGAGCCAGGTTGGTTTCTATCTTTAAAATAATAAAATATTTTAGTACGAAAGGATCAAATATTTTTAATAGTTAAATTATTAAGAATTTTATTAAAATTAATTATATACTATTTTGACAGAAAAATGTGATGATTTTAGAAGTCATAAATGTATAATTAAATTATATAAATAGTATATGATAATTATAGATTTATGAAATATTATTATTGGAGTTTTAATTTTATTAATTGGAGTTTTAATTGGGGTTGCTTTTTTAACTTTATTAGAACGTAAAATTTTAGGGTATGTTCAAATTCGGAAAGGTCCAAATAAAGTTGGATTTATGGGTTTATTACAGCCTTTTTCCGATGCTATTAAATTATTTACTAAAGAACAAGCTTATTTAAATTATTCAAATTATTTTTCTTTTTATTTTTCTCCTATTGTAAGATTTATATTATCTTTACTAATTTGATTAATAATTCCTTATATTTTTAATATAATTACTTTTAATGTGGGAATATTATTTTTTTTATGTTGTACAAGAATTGGGGTTTATACATTATTAATTGCTGGTTGATCCTCAAATAGAAATTATTCTTTATTGGGGGGTTTACGGGCAGTAGCTCAAACAATTTCTTATGAAGTTAGATTATCTTTAATTTTAATATCAAGAATTATTCTAATTATAAATTTTAATATAATTAAATTTTATGAATATCAAAATTTGATTTGATTTATAGTTATAATAATTCCTTTAAGAATATGTTTTTTATCTTCTTTAATGGCTGAAACTAATCGTACACCTTTTGATTTTGCTGAGGGGGAAAGAGAATTAGTTTCTGGGTTTAATATTGAATATAGAAGAGGGGGATTTGCTTTAATTTTTTTAGCTGAGTATTCAAGAATTTTATTTATAAGATTATTATTTGTAATTGTTTATATGGGAGGTTATGATTTAAATTTAATATTTTATTTAAAATTAGTATTTTTAGCTTTTTTTTTTATTTGAGTTCGAGGAACTTTGCCTCGTTATCGTTATGATAAATTAATATATTTATGTTGAAAAAGATATTTGCCTGTATCTTTAAATTATTTATTATTTTTTTTAGGTTTAAAAATAATTTTAATTTATTAAATAAATTTAGTATAAATTAATAGAATAATTATTCTTTCTTAAGTTTTCAAAACAAATGCTTAATAACAAGCTCATTAATTTTTTAAGTTAATTAAAAATTAATTTATCTCAAAATTTATTTAAGATAGGATTAATAATAAAATAAGAAAAATAAATTAAAGTTAGTAATTGGCCTGTAATAATATATGGGGCTTCAACTGATCGGGCCCCAATTCATGTTAATAAAATAATTGTGGTAATTATAATTCAAAATAGAATTTGATTTAATGGATAAAATTGAATACCTTGAATTTTTTTATTAAAAGTAAAAGGTAGAATAATTAAAATTAAAATAGATATAATTAAAGCAATTACTCCCCCTAATTTATTAGGAATAGATCGTAAAATTGCATAGGCAAATAAAAAATATCATTCTGGTTGAATGTGAATTGGGGTAACTAATGGATTGGCCGGGATAAAATTATCAGGATCTCCTAAAAGATATGGATTAATTAATGAAAGAAAAGTTAAAAATATAATTAAAATAATAAATCCAATTAAATCCTTAAAAGTAAAAAAGGGGTGGAAAGGAATTTTATCTAAATTACTGTTAATACCTAAAGGGTTATTAGATCCTGTTTGATGTAAAAATAATAAATGAATTATAGTTAATATTAAGATAATAAAAGGAAATAAAAAATGAAATGTATAAAATCGAGTTAAAGTTGCATTATCTACAGCAAACCCCCCTCAAATTCAATTAACTAATATAGTTCCTAAATAGGGGATTGCTGAAAGTAAATTAGTAATTACAGTAGCTCCTCAAAAAGATATTTGACCTCATGGTAATACATATCCTATAAATGCTGTAGCTATTAATAAAAATAAAATAATTACTCCGATTATTCAGGTAAATTTTAAATTGAATGATTCATAATAAATTCCTCGTCCAATATGAAAATAAATACAAATAAAAAAAAAAGAAGCTCCATTAGCATGTAAAGTTCGAATTAATCATCCATAATTAACATTTCGGCAAATATAATTAACACTATAAAATGCTAATTCAATATTAGCTGTATAATATATAGTTAAAAATAATCCTGTAATAATCTGAGTTATTAAACATAAGGCTAATAAAGATCCAAAATTTCATCAGGAAGAAATATTAGATGGGGAAGGTAAATCAATTAATGATCCATTAATGATTTTAATAACTGGGTGAGATTTACGAATAGGCTTAAAAAGATTTATCATTAATTAAAAGAACGTAAAGGACCAAAAAAAATATTTGTAATTTTTACAATTGCAATAAGTGTAATAAATAAATAAATAATTATTATTATTATTATTAAATAAGTTTGTTTATTATATAATTTAGATAAATTAAAATTAAATTCATTATTAAAAAATAAAGAAATATTAAAAAAATTATTTATTTCATCATTAAAAGAAAAGTTTATTCAATAAAGATTATTTTTTATTAAGAAACTAAAAATAAAGATTAAAAAACTATAACATAAAAAAGAAAATTTATTTAAAAAAGAGATTTTAAATAATTCATTAGATGCTACACTTGACACATAAATAAATAAGACTAATAATCCTCCTAAAAAAGTTAAGAATAAAATATAAGAAAACCAATAAGTATTAATTATTATTCCTGATAATAAACAAGTTAAAAGAGTTTGAATTAAAATTAATAATCCTATTGCAAGAGGATGATTAATAAAAAATAAAAATACTGAAAAAAAAATTAATGAAAAAGATAATATTATTTTTAAAATATCAAAGAATAGTTTATAAAAATAATAATTTTGGAGATTATAGATAAAGAAAAATCTTTTTCTTTGAAGTTTTTAAAGAAATTTTCTTATTTTTGACTTACAAGACCAAAGTTTTTTTTAAACTATAAAAACTATAAATTAAATGACAAATATAAGATTATTTATTATAATTGTTATATTTTTATTTGGAAATATAATTTTTGTTTCTAAACATAAACATTTATTAATTGTTTTAATAAGTTTAGAGTTTATAGTATTAAGAATTTTTTTTTTAATAATAATTTATTTAATATTAATTGGTTATAATATATATATATTAATAGCTTTTCTTGTTTTTTCAGTTTGTGAGGGAGCTTTAGGGCTATCTATTTTAGTTTCTATAATTCGAACTCATGGAAATGATTATTTTCAAAGTTTTAATTTAATTTAATGATAAAATTTATTTTAATAATAATTTTTATAATACCTTTATGTTTAAAAAAAAATATATTTTGATTGGTTCAAATATCTTTAATATTAATAATATTAATATTTATAAATTTAACTTTATCAATTATAAATTTTTGTAATTTAAGTTATATATTTGGATGTGATATAATTTCTTATGGGTTGATTTTGTTAAGAATTTGAATTAGAAGTTTAATGATTATAGCAAGAGAATCTTTATATAAAACTAATTTTTATTATAATTTATTTTTATTTGCAGTAATTTTTTTGTTATTTATATTATATTTAACTTTTAGAGTAATGAATTTATTTTTATTTTATTTATTTTTCGAAAGAAGTTTAATTCCAACTTTAATATTAATTATTGGGTGAGGCTATCAACCAGAACGTATACAGGCGGGTATATATTTATTATTTTATACTTTATTTGCTTCTCTTCCTTTATTGATTGGAATTTTTTATATTTATAGAGAAATAAATTATATAATAATTTATTTTCTTAAGTTTTATGATTATAATTTATTAATATTATATTTATGTTTAATTATAGCTTTTTTAGTTAAAATGCCTATGTATTTTGTTCATTTATGATTACCTAAGGCACATGTGGAGGCTCCAATTTCAGGATCTATAATTTTAGCTGCTATTATATTAAAATTAGGGGGATATGGACTTTTACGAATTATAATTATTCTTCAAAAAATTAATTTAAAAATAAGATTAATTTGAATTATTATTAGATTAATTGGGGGATTTTATATTAGTTTAAAATGTTTTTGTCAAATTGATATAAAGTCTTTAATTGCTTATTCATCTGTAGCTCATATAAGAGTTGTTATTGGGGGAATTATAACTATAAATTATTGAGGATTTATAGGAGCTTATATTTTAATAATTGGGCATGGATTATGTTCTTCTGGAATATTTTGTTTATCTAATATAAATTATGAGCGATTACATAGTCGGAGATTATTTTTAAATAAGGGTATAATAAATTTTATACCTTCTATAAGATTATTTTGATTTTTATTAATATCTTCTAACATGGCAGCTCCTCCTTCTTTAAATTTAATAGGGGAAATTAGTTTAATTAATAGATTAATAAGTTGATCTTATATAAGAATTATTTTATTAATATTAATTTCTTTTTTTAGAGCTGGATATAGATTATATTTATATTCTTATACTCAACATGGTAAATATAATTTAGGAATTTATAGTTTTTATGGTGGGACTTCGCGAGAATATCTTATTTTAATATTACATTGATTGCCTTTAAATATTTTAGTTATAAAAATTGATTACAGAATAATTTGATTTTACTTAAATAATTTAATAAAAATATTGATTTGTGGAGTCAAAAATATGATATAAATCATTTTAAGTCATAAATAAATATTCTATTTGTTTTATTAGATTTTTTTTTTTATTTTTTTTTATATTATTAAATTTTTTTATGATAATTTATTTTATTATAAATAATATAGTTATTTTTTTAGAGTGAGAAATTATTTCTTTTAATTCTTTAAGAGTAGTAATATCTATTTTATTAGATTGAATATCTTTATTATTTATAATATTTGTATCTTTAATTTCTTCTTCTGTAATTTATTATAGTCGAAGTTATATAATTTCTGAATTAAATTTAAGTCGATTTATTATTTTAGTTTTATTATTTGTTTTTTCTATAATTTTATTAATTATTAGTCCTAATATAATTAGAATTTTTTTAGGTTGAGATGGATTAGGGTTGGTTTCTTATTGTTTAGTTATTTATTATCAAAATATTAAATCTTATAATGCTGGCATATTAACAGCTTTATCAAATCGAATTGGAGATGTAATAATTTTAATACTAGTTGCATGAATACTAAATTATGGGGGGTGAAATTATATTTTTTATTTGAATTTTATAAGAAATGATTTTTCTATAAAAATTATTGGTTTATTAGTAATTATTGCTGCTATAACTAAAAGAGCTCAAATTCCTTTTAGATCTTGACTTCCTGCAGCAATAGCTGCTCCTACCCCAGTTTCAGCTTTAGTACATTCTTCAACTTTAGTAACTGCTGGAGTTTATTTATTGATTCGATTTAATAATTTATTAATTGATATATTTTTTTTTAAGTTTTTATTATTATTATCTGGTTTAACAATAATAATAGCAGGAATTTGTGCAAATTATGAATTTGATTTGAAAAAAATTATTGCTTTATCAACTTTAAGACAATTGGGTTTAATAATAAGAATTTTAAGAATAGGATTTTATGATTTAGCTTTTTTTCATTTATTAACTCATGCAATATTTAAAGCTTTATTATTTATATGTGCTGGAGTTATTATTCATATAATAAATGATAATCAAGATATTCGTATAATAGGGGGGATTAGATTATATATTCCTTTAACTTCTTTATGTTTAAATATTTCAAATTTAGCTTTATGTGGAATTCCCTTTTTAGCTGGATTTTATTCAAAGGATATTATTTTAGAAATAGTTAGTTTAAGTAATTTAAATTTAATAGTATTTTATTTATATTATTTTTCTACGGGTTTAACTATATTTTATACTATTCGTTTATTAGTTTATTTAATAATTAATGATTTTAATTTATTAAGAACATATAATTTATATGATGAAGATTATACTATATTAAAAAGTATATTTATTTTATTATTTATAAGTTTAATTTCTGGGAGATTTTTAAGTTGAATAATTTTTAGATATCCTTATATAATTTATTTACCTTTTTCTTTAAAAATAATAGTTATTTATGTTAGTTTATTAGGATTATTTATAGGTTTATTAATTAGAAATATAAGAATTTATTCATTAAATAAATTTTTAATATTTTATAATTTTAGATTTTTTTCTACTGTAATATGATTTTTACCTAATTTATCGACTTATGGGATAAATCATTATTTTTTAAAATTTGGTCAAAATTTAATTAAAAATATTGATATGGGATGAAGAGAAATATATAGAGGACAAGGATTTTATAAAATTATTAAATATTATTCTTTAGTTAGTGTTATTTATCAAATAAATAATTTTAAGATTTATTTATTTAGATTTGTTTTATGAATTATAATTTATATTATTTTAATTATGATTTATTTAAATAGCTTAAGTTTTAAAGTGTAATATTGAAGATATTAAGATGATTATTTAATCTTTAAATATTTATAAAAAAAATTTATTTTTTATTATTACAATGAAAATGTAATGTTTTAATTTAAACTATATAAATAAGAAATATTAATGATTTTAATCACTAAAAATTAAGTTAGCAGCTTAATTATTATATATTTCTTAATTGGAAAAATATTTCAATTTTATCATTAACAGTGATATACCTCTATTTTGGTTTCAATTAATAAATAAGGAGTAATAAACTCTATCTTTTAAGTCGAAATTAAATGCAAATTGCTTCTTATTTAATATAAGATAAATTGAATTTCAATATCTTTTGAATGCAAATCAAATATTTTAATTTAAACTATAATCCTAATTTGTTCAATTTAATATATTTTGATTTCATTCATGGTATAGTCCAATTAATAATATAATAATAAAAAAAAATCTAACTTTAAATCATGTTAAAAAATTGACTAATAAGAAAGTGGGAATTAATGGAAAAATAAGAGCAATTTCTACATCAAAAATTAAAAAAATTACTGTAATAAGAAAAAAGTGTAGGGAAAAGGGAATTCGAGCTAAAGATTTAGGGTCAAATCCACATTCAAAAGGAGAACATTTTTCTCGGTCAAGTAAGGATTTTTTAGATAAAATAAATGAAATTATTATAAAAATATTAGGGATAATAATTATAATAAAAGATAAAGTTAATAATAAATTAATTATTTATATTAATAAGATTATTAAACTTTTTGATTGGAAGTCAAATATACTAAATATATTATATAAATAGTTAGTTTCCTCATCAATAGATAGAAATATATAAAAATAATCATACAACATCAACAAAATGTCAATATCAAGCTGCTGCTTCAAATCCAAAATGATGAGTTCTTGAAAAATGATTATTTAAATGACGAATAAAACATATTAATAAGAAAATAGTTCCGATAATTACATGAAGACCATGGAATCCTGTTGCTATGAAAAATGTGGAACCATAAATTCTATCTGCAATAGTAAAAGGAGCTTCAATATATTCATATGCTTGAAGAATTGTAAAATAAATTCCTAATAAAATTGTAATAAATAATCTTTGAGAAGTTTGAGTATAATTATTTTCTATTAAAGCATGATGGGCTCAAGTAACTGTAATACCTGAAGTAATTAAGATAATTGTATTTAATAAAGGAATTTGAAATGGGTTAAAAGGAACAATTCTGACTGGGGGTCATATTAATCCAATTTCAATATTTGGTGACAAACTTCTATGAAAAAAAGCTCAAAAAAAGGAAATAAAAAAAAAAATTTCCGAGACAATAAATAAAATTATACCTCAACGAAGACCTTTAGTAACTAGAATTGTATGTTTACCTTGAAAAGTTCCTTCTCGACAAATATCTCGTCATCATTGATATATTGTTAATAAAACAATGATATAACCTAAAATGAATAAATTTAATCTAAAATTATGAAATCATTTAATTAAGCCAGTAACTAAAGTTATTACACCAATAGCTCCTGTTAAAGGTCATGGACTGTAATCAACTAAGTGATAGGGATGATTATGATTAAGAGTCATTAGTTAACTTCACTAGAATAAAGAGTTCTTAAAATAGTAATAACATAAGATTGAATTACTGCTACAGCAGATTCTAAAATTAATAATAAGATTTGAATAAAAATTAAAATAATCACTAAATAATTAGGTATATTAATTCCAGTACTTCTTAATAATGTTAATAAAAGATGTCCTGCGATTATATTAGCAGTTAATCGAACTGCTAAAGTTCCAGGTCGAATAATATTACTAATAGTTTCAATTAAAACCATAAAAGGTATTAAAATTGTTGGAGTTCCTTGAGGGATTATATGAATAAATATGTGTTGAGTATTATTAATTCATCCATAAATTATAAATCTTAATCATAAGGTTAAAGATAAAGATAATGAAATATTTAAATGACTAGTTCTAGTAAAAATATAAGGAAATAATCCTAAAAAATTATTAAATAAAATAAAAAAAAATAATGAAATAAAAATAAAAGTTGAACCATTAAATCTATTAGAGCCTAATAAAGTTTTAAATTCATTATGAAGTTTATTAGAAATAAAGTTTCATAAAATAAAATGACGATTAGGAATAAGTCAAAAAGAATATGGAATAAATAATAAGCCAATTAAGGTTCTAATTCAATTAATGGATAGGTTAAATAAATTAGTTGAAGGATCAAAAATTGAAAATAAATTATTTATCATTTTCAAGAAAAATTAGATTTTAATTTTATATTATTAGATTTAATAATATTAATTTTATAATTAAAAATAAAATAATTTATAATATTAAAAATAATAAAAATTATAATAAAGAAAAAAAGTGAAAAAATTCAGTTAATTGGTATTATTTGAGGAATAAAAGAATATTACTAAAGTAATAATTTAAATTTGACATATTTATGTTATAAATTAACTAATTCTTTCATTAGAAGTAATTGCTAATTTACTATAAAATGGTTTAAGAGACCAGTACTTGCTTTCAGTCATCTAATGAATAACTATTAATTCAATTAATGAAATTTTTAATTGAAATTCTTTCAACTACAATAGGTATAAATCTATGATTAGCTCCACAAATTTCTGAACATTGCCCAAAAAAAATTCCAGGACGATTAATAAAAAAACTTGTTTGATTTAATCGTCCTGGATTAGCATCTACTTTTACACTTAAAGCTGGAATTGTTCAAGAGTGAATAACATCTGTGGCTGTAATTAAAATTCGAATTTGATTATTTATTGGTAAAATAATTCGATTATCAACATCAAGTAATCGAAAATTTGATATATTTTCATCAGGTTGGATTATATAAGAATCAAATTCAACATTTCTAAAATCTGAATATTCATAACTTCAGTATCATTGATGGCCAATTGATTTTAAAGTAATTAATGGATTATTTAATTCATCTATTAAATATAATAGACGTAAAGAAGGGAGAGCAATAAAAATAAGAGTAATGGCAGGTAAAATAGTTCAAATTAATTCAATTATTTGTCCTTCTAATAAAAATCGATTAATATATTTATTAAAAAATAAATTAATTATTAAATGAGATACTAAAATTGTAATTATAATTAAAATAATTAAAGTATGATCATGGAAGAAAATAATTTGTTCTATTAAAGGTGAAGCTCTATTTTGATAATTAAGATTAGATCATGTTGCTATTTCTAAAAAAAGGATATTCCTTTATAAATGGGGTTTAAATCCATTACATATAGTCTGCCACATTAGAAATTACTTAAGATAGGTAATTCATTATATGAATGTTCAGCTGGGGGTAAATTTTGATATCATTCGATAGATGAAGATATATTTAATGAAAATAAAATTATACGTTGATTAATTATAGATTCTCATATAATAAGAATTATTATAATTAAAGAAAATAATGAAATATAAGATCCAAAAGAAGAAATAATATTTCATGAAATAAAACTATCAGGATAATCAGAATAACGTCGAGGTATACCAGCTAAACCTAAAAAATGTTGAGGGAAAAAAGTTAAATTAACTCCAATAAATATAGAAATAAATTGAATTTTTAATAAATAAGGATTTATTATTAATCCTGTAAATAAAGGATATCAATGAATAAATCCCCCAAAAATAGCAAATACAGCTCCTATGGATAATACATAATGAAAATGAGCAACTACATAATAAGTGTCATGTAAAGTAATATCAATAGATGAATTAGCTAAAACTACCCCAGTAAGACCCCCTACAGTAAATAAAAAAATAAATCCTAAACTTCATAATATTGATGGGCTATAATTAATTTGAGTTCCATGTAAAGTTGCTAATCAACTAAAAATTTTAATTCCTGTTGGAACAGCAATAATTATAGTTGCTGAAGTAAAATAAGCTCGAGTATCAATATCTATTCCTACTGTAAATATATGATGAGCTCATACAATAAATCCTAATAAACCAATTGCTATTATTGCATAAATTATACCTAAACATCCAAAAGTTTCCTTTTTTCCACTTTCTTGGGAAATTATATGGGAAATTATTCCAAATCCTGGTAAAATTAAAATATAAACTTCTGGGTGTCCAAAAAATCAAAATAAATGTTGATAAAGAATTGGATCTCCTCCTCCAGCAGGATCAAAAAATGAAGTATTAAGATTTCGATCTGTTAATAATATTGTAATAGCTCCAGCCAATACAGGTAAAGATAGTAATAAAAGTAAAGCTGTAATACCAACAGATCAAACAAATAGAGGTATTTGATCAAATGATAAGTTATTAATTCGTATATTAATAATAGTTGTAATAAAATTAATAGCTCCTAAAATAGAAGAAATACCAGCTAAATGTAAGGAAAAAATAGCTAAATCTACAGAAGCTCCTCCATGGGCAATATTAGATGAAAGTGGGGGATAAACTGTTCATCCTGTTCCAGCTCCTGTTTCGACAATTCTACTAGAAATTAATAGAATCAAAGAAGGGGGAAGAAGTCAGAATCTTATATTATTTATTCGGGGGAAAGCTATATCTGGAGCACCTAATATTAAAGGAACTAATCAATTACCAAATCCTCCAATTATAATAGGTATAACTATAAAAAAAATTATAATAAAAGCATGTGCAGTTACAATAGTATTATAAATTTGATCATCTCCAATTAAAGACCCGGGGTTTCCGAGTTCAGTTCGAATTAATAAACTAAGAGATGTTCCTACTATTCCTGCTCAAATTCCAAAAATAAAATATAAAGTTCCAATATCTTTATGATTTGTAGAAAAAAGTCATTTTCGCTAATTGAAAAAAAAATAAAATGGCTGAGTTTATAAGCGATAAATTGTAAATTTATTAACGAGAAATTTCTCTTTTATTAAGCCTTATATTCAAATAATGATATAAAATTGCAAATTTTATGGTGTAATAAAAATACTAAGGCTTAAAGAAATTTCTTTATAAATAATTTTGAAGATTATTAGTTTATATTAACTTAAAACCTTAAAAAAAAAAAGTTCTAATAATTATACCTAATAATGAAATAAAATTAAAGAAATAAATTGAAATTAAATAGTTATTTTTAAAAAAAATTTTAAATCATTTTAATTTAAAGGAAAAAAATATTAAAGAAGAATAAATAACTCGAATATAAACAAATAATAAAATTAAACTTGATATAATAAAAATAAATGAAATAATAATAAAATTATTATTTAATAAATAATTAATAACTAATCATTTAGGGAAAAATCCTAAAAAGGGGGGCAATCCTCCAAGAGATAAAAAGTTAATTATAATTGAAATTTTAATTAAAAAATTCATATTAAAAAAAAATAATTGATTAATATAAAATGTATTAATAATATAAAATAAAAAACATATAATAAATGTAAAAATTGAATAGAAAATAAAATAAATAAGTCATAAATTTTCACTAATAATTATTGAAGAAATTATTCAACCTAAATTATTAATAGAGGAAAAAGCTATTAATTTACGTAAAGAAGTTTGATTAAAACTTCTAATAGCTCCCACTAAAACATTAAAAATTATAATTACATATAAATAATTGAAATTTAAATAATAAGACAATAAAATTATGGGGGTAATTTTTTGTCAAGTTATTAAAATAAAACAATTAATTCAAGAAAGACCTTCTATAATATTAGGAAATCAAAAATGAAAAGGGATAGATCCTATTTTTATTAATATTGCTGAATTAATAATAATAGAAAAAAAATTATTAAAAAAAAAATTTATTAAAAATAAATTTAATAAAATAGCAAATAAAAAATTAATAGAGGCAATAGACTGAGTTAAAAAATATTTTAAAGAAGTTTCTGAGTTTAATAAATTATTGGGGGAAGATATTAGGGGGATAAATCTTAATAAATTAATTTCTAAACCAATTCAACAGCCTAATCAAGAATTAGATGAAATAGAAATTAGTGTTCTAAAAAATAAAATAAATAGAAAAAATATTTTATTAGAATTGGGGGTAATTAAAATAAAAAATAAAAATTAAATTTATGATGAAATTTATTCATATTAAAATAAATTATATTTTAGTGTAAGATGCACAATAATTTTTGAAGTTATTAGATATAGTTTAATTCTATAAAATATAATAAAGGTAATATTTTACATTATTTATCCTATCAGAATAATCCTTTTAATCAGGCACTTTATTATTTTAAAAAAAAGGGAATTCCTTTATATTTGGGGTATGAACCCAAAAGCTTCTTTTAGCTTATTTTTAA